ACTGAAGAAGATCCTTCTCCTTCCCCTTTTTCGGAAGAAATTGAAAATCAAGAACTTGATGATGAAGATGAAAAAGTTCCTAGATTTCTTTTTTTTGATTATAAGCAAGGGAATCGCCAATTTCGCTACATAAAAAATAATCGATTTGAACGCGCTGTAAGAAACGCAATGTCACAATATTTTTTTGACACACACCAAAGTGATGGAAAAGAAAGAATATCTTTTACCCATCCAATAAGTTTGTCAACTTTTTGGGAAATCATAAAAAGCAAAATCCCCTTGTTGTCACTAGAAAAAACTCTTTCTAATGAATTGGACAATAGTTGGGGTTCTAGAAACAAACAAAAACTGAATAATCTGAAAAATGATTTTTTAAATCGAATTAACAATATAGACAAGGCAGTGGGGATACTTGAAACAAGAACTCGATTATGTATACACAATGATGAGACTAAACAAGAATACTTACCCCCAATGCATGATCCTTTATTAAAAGGGCCATACCGGGGAAGAAGAAAAAAAAATCTTTCGCCTTCAAAGACTTCGATCCAAAATTCGAGAGAGACAGTTATGCTAAATCGGCTTCAGGGTATCCTTATCAAAAAATCTGATGAAAACTTTATCAAAAAATCTGATGAAAACTTTATCAAAAAATCTGATGAAAACTTTATCAAAAAATCTGATGAAAACTTTATCAAAAAATCTGATGAAAACTTTTCTGATGAAAACTTTTCTGATGAAAACTTTTCTGATGAAATAAAAGAAATCAGTAAAAAAGTCCCCCGATGGTCATACAAATTAATCAGCGAATTCGAACAACTATCGGAGTACGAAACTGCTCCAGACGATCATGAAATTCGTTCACGACAGGTGGTATTTGTAGTGCTTTGTGAGGATTTTCAAGAAGATGAGAATCTCAAAGATAAAGATACTAGAGATGAGAATCTCAAAGATAAAGATACTAAAGATGAGAATCTCAAAGATAAAGATACTAGAGATGAGAATCTCAAAGATAAAGATACTAGAGATGAGAATCTCAAAGATAAAGATACTAAAGATGAGAATCTCAAAGATAAAGATACTCAAGTTAAAAAAGAGTTAAATCCGATAACTGTGCCACGATATTCGAATCAATCCGATTTTCGGAGGGGCGTAGTCAAAGGCTCTGTGCGAGCTCAAAGGCGTAAAATAGTTATTGAGGGACTGTTTGAAGGAAATGTACATTCCCCTCTCTTTTTTGACAGGAAAAAAAACTTATTTTCTTTTGCTATCCCCCGCCCGGTTCACCTTAAACGAATTTTGAGAAGGTGGTCAGCGGGAAATGGGATCAGGATTTTAGAGTCGACAGACGAACAAACAAAAAGAGAACAAAAAAAGGAAAATAAACAACGAGAGGCAAATAAACGACGAGAGGAAAAACAACGATTAGAGATAGAGGACACCTGGGGTTGTTTGCCATTTCTTCCAACAATAAGGGGTTTGTTCTTAATAACCCAATCAATTCTTAGAAAAGAGATTCTATTACCTTCATTGATAATCGGCAAAAATATTGTACGTATACTATTATTGCAAACTTCTGAATGGTCTCAGGATTGGCAGGAATGGGAGAGAGAAGTTCATATTAAGTGTAGTTATAATGGTATTCCGTTCATCGAAACAGAAAAAGGACTTCCGGAAAATTGGTTGGAGGAAGGTATTCAGATCAAAATTGTATTTCCGTTTCGTCTGAAACCTTGGCACGTACCCCAACCGCAAACTTCTGATGATGACTTTTGTTTTTTAACGGTTTGGGGAATGGAAACAGACCATCCATTTGGTTCTCCCCGAGAAACACCTTCCTTTTTTGAGCCCGTTTTGAAGGAACTCGAAAAAATAATTGGAAAATATAAAAAGATTACAGCTAAAAGAGTTTTAAAAGAAAAAATCCAATTATTTGAAAAAGTTTCAAAAGAAACAAGAACAATAAACCCGAAGATTCCGTTTATTTTTATTAACAAAATAAAAAAAGAACTCTCCAAAGGTAATCCAATTGGATTATTTAGATCGAGAGAAATAAGTGAAATGGCAAAAGAAAAAGATTATAGAATCAACAACCAGATAATTAATGAATCGTTTAGTCAAATTGAAAAAATTCAACCAGATTGGACACATTCTTCACTGATCGAAACCAAAATGCAAGATATGACTGATAGAATAAGTAGAATCCAAAATCAAATAGAAAGAATTAACGAAGAGAAAAAAAAAGTCACTCTAGAACTAGATAGTAGTCTTTACAAAAAAAATTCTCGATTAGAGTTGTCAAAAAATATTTGGCAAATAGTCAAAATAAGAAAAAATCGATTAATATGTAAATTTCATTATTTTCTAAAATTTTTCATTCAAAGACTATATAACGATATTTTTTTATATAAAAGTAATATTTACCAACTTAAGACACAATTCTTTGTTGAATCAACAAAAAATTTGATCGATAAATACATTAATAGTTCTAAGAAAAATTCAGATATTTTTTATGATTTATCCAACTTGTCACAAGCATATGTATTTTACAAAATATCGCAAACCGGGGTTTTGAACTTGTGTAAATTAAGATCCGTTCTTCAACATCATGAAACATCTTTCTTCCTTAAAACTAAAATAAAGGACTCCCTTCGAACACAAGGAATATTTCAGTCTGAAAAGAAACTTCAGCGGTCTAGAACGAGTCAATGGAAAAATTGGTTAAGAGGGAATTCTCAATACGATTTATCTCAGAAGCGGTCTAGAACGAGTCAATGGAAAAATTGGTTAAGAGGGAATTCTCAATACGATTTACCTCAGATTGTTTGGTCTAGCTTAATGGCACAAAAAGAAAAATGGAGAAATAGGGTAGATCGTAGGTCTAAAAAAGAATATTTAAATTCATGTGGAAAAGACCTATTAAGTCATTACAAGAAAGAAAAAAGTCATAACTCATTATCGAATCAAAAAGATAATTTTCAAATGAAAATTAAAAAATGCTATAGATATGATCTTTTATCATATCAATTCATTAATTCTGAAATTAATGATGACTCGGTTATTTATAGAAAAACCACTAAAAGGCAAGCGTTTTCTTATAATTATTATTACAACATTCAAAAAAATATCGATAGCAAATATTTTAATTGGGAAAAACTCCATTTTTGTCTTAGAAAAAAAGGGGATATTCAGTCCTGGATCGCGGTCAATACCGGCAGCAGTCAAAATACTCCAATTGGGCCTAATAATTATCAATTAATTGACCCAATTGATAAAAAAAAACAAAAAGAAAAAGAAAAAGACCTTTTTTATCTTCTGATTAATCAAAATCCAGAAATCAATCAAAATCCAGAAATTAATCAAAATCCAGAAATCAATCAAAATCCAGAAATTAATCAAAATCCAGAAATTAATCAAAATCCAGAAATCAATCAAAATCCAGAAATCAATCAAAATCCAGAAATCAATCGATCCAATTCTCAAAATTCTTTTTTTGATTGGATGGGAATGAATGAACAAATACTAAATCGTCCCATCTCGGATCTGGACCCTTGGTTCTTCCCAGAATTTGTGCGGCTTTTTGAGGTATATAAAAAGAAACCGTGGATTATACCAAGCGAATTACTTCTTTTCAATTTGAATCAAAGTCAAAATGATAGTCAAAATAAAAGGCAAACTGATAGTCAAAATAAAAGGCAAACTGATAGTCAAAATAAAAGGCAAACTGATAGTCAAAATAAAAGGCAAACTGATAGTCAAAATAAAAGGCAAACTGATAGTCAAAATAAAAGGCAAACTGATAGTCAAAATAAAAGGCAAACTGATAGTCAAAATAAAAGGCAAACTGATAGTCAAAATAAAAGTCAAACTGATAGTCAAAATAAAAGTCAAACTGATAGTCAAAATAAAAGTCAAACTGATAGTCAAAATAAAAGTCAAACTGATAGTCAAAATAAAAGTCAAACTGATAGTCAAAATAAAAACATGGATGAAAAAGAAAAAGATCCAAAAGAAACCAAAAAGAAGCTGAGCAGGGAAGAAGAGTTCCTCTTTAACTATCTATTGGTTTTTCAATTGAAATGGGATGATATTTTAAATCAATACCTTTTGAACTATCTGCGGATATCTTTTTTCATGCTTAAACTGACAAATCCAAAAAAAATGACTTTATCGTCCATTCAAAGGAGAAAATTGAATTTGAATCTAATGACGGGGTTTCAGATGAATTTGGGTGTTATAGAATTGTTCGAAACTAGTGGAATATTTATCGAGCCCCTTCGGATGTCTGTAAAAAACAATGGGCAATTTCTTATGTATCAAACTGTAGGTATTTCGTTGGTTCATAAGAGTAAACACCAAACTAATGAACAATACCGAAAACATAGAATAATTCGAGCTAGAGAGAACAATCATTTTGATGCGCTTGTTCTTGAAAATATTTTATCGTCTAGACGTCGTAGAGAATTGAGAATTTTAACTTGTTTCAATTCAAACAATTGGAATGGCGTGGATACCAATTCTGTATTTTGCAACGAAAATGGGGTACAAAACTGTAGTCAATTTTGGGATGAAAGGAACCCTCGTAATAAGGAGAAAAATGAATTAATTCAATTAAAGTTTTTTCTTTGGCCCAATTATCGATTGGAAGATTTAGCTTGTATGAATCGTTATTGGTTTGATACTAATAATGGCAGTCGTTTCAGTATCTTAAGGATCCGTATGTATCTACCATTGAAAATTCGTTGATAGTACTCCTGCTACATACCCTGTAGCAGGGGATCTGACAGAAAATAAATGCGCACATGCCTTATCTTAATACCTCATTCGAACCTAAATGGATAGAGGATATAGCGTATCAATTAGACCTCGAAATGAATCCAAAGAATATTCTTCATTTTCATTTTAGGTCTAATTGATTCACTTTTGTGAATACAAAAATATATGATATTCTTAATCTGAATTCAAAATAGGATTTTCAATTTATTTGGAATGGATAAACTTAGGAGTTCAGAAAGCAATTTATTCTATATAATTCAAATTATTGGCATTATTTTTATTGATCAATAAAATTCGTTAAAATCCATATCAGGGAAGGGGGATAAATTCTTTTATGGTAAAAAACTTATCAATTTCAGTTATTTCTCAAGAAGAAAACAAAGAAAACAGAGGGTCCGTTGAATTTCAAATATTCAATTTCACCAATAAGATACGGAGACTTACTTCCCATTTAAAATTGCACAAAAAAGACTATTTATCTCAGAAAGGTTTGCAGAAAATGTTGGGAAAACGTCAACGGCTACTAGCTTATTTGTTAAAAAAAAATAAAGTAGGTTATAAAGAATTAATTGAGAAATTGGGTATTCGAGAGATAAAAACTCATTAATTTTCAATTTGAGAAGTCATTTGTTTTTAACTTATTCGTTTCGTTTAAATTTTGATGAACCTCTTTTCACATTCAGCAATTCATGGAAGAATGACATGGAAGAACGAATCGGTAAAAAATTTATGACTGCACCAGCTACAAGAAAAGACCTCATGATAGTCAATATGGGGCCTCACCACCCATCAATGCATGGTGTTCTTCGACTCATCCTTACTCTAGATGGTGAAGATGTTATTGACTGCGAACCTATATTGGGTTATTTACACAGAGGTATGGAGAAAATTGCGGAAAACCGAACAATTATACAATATTTGCCCTATGTCACACGTTGGGATTATTTAGCTACTATGTTTACGGAAGCAATAACCGTAAATGGACCTGAACGATTGGGCAATATTCAAGTACCTAAAAGAGCTAGCTATATCAGAGTCATTATGTTGGAGTTAAGTCGTATAGCTTCCCATTTGTTATGGCTTGGTCCTTTTATGGCGGATATTGGGGCGCAGACCCCTTTCTTCTATATTTTTCGCGAAAGAGAGTTGATATATGACCTATTCGAAGCTGCCACCGGTATGCGAATGATGCATAATTTTTTTCGTATCGGGGGAGTAGCTGCTGATCTACCCCATGGCTGGATAGATAAATGTTTGGATTTTTGCAATTATTTTTTAACAGGGGTTGCTGAATATCAAAACCTTATTACGCAGAATCCCATTTTTTTAGAACGAGTTGAAGGCATAGGCACTATTGGGGCAGAAGAAGCACTAAATTGGGGTTTATCCGGACCAATGCTACGAGCTTCCGGAATAGAATGGGATCTTCGTAAAATCGATCAGTATGAGTGTTACGACGAATTTGCTTGGGAGGTTCAATGGCAAAAAGAGGGGGATTCCTTAGCTCGTTATTTAGTAAGAATCGGTGAAATGGAAGAATCCATAAAAATTATTCAACGGGCGCTGGAAGGAATTCCGGGGGGACCCTTTGAGAATTTAGAAATCCGACGTTTTGATAGAGTAAAAGATCCCCAATGGAATGATTTTGAATATCGATTCATTGCTAAAAAAACCTCTCCAGTTTTTGAATTATCGAAGCAAGAACTTTATGTGAGAGTCGAAGCTCCAAAGGGAGAATTGGGAATTTTTTTGATAGGAGATCAAAGCGTTTTTCCTTGGAGATGGAAAATTCGACCACCAGGGTTTATCAATTTGCAAATTCTTCCTCAGTTAGTTAAAATCAAATCATATTGTCAATTCATGTAAAGCAGGGAAATAAAGACCCATAGAAAAAAGAAATACACAAACAAATAAGAAGATATTCGAGCAGACCCTAAATATTTTATTCCTTCACCAGTAAGGAAACTCACAAACCCAATACCGTTGGCTGTTGTGTCAATTATTCGAAAATCAAAAAAATGAATTAATTGAGCTAATCTTCGTACTTGGGAAACAATAAATGTGTTATAAAAAGTGTCTATATAAGCACGATGGTAAGACCAATCATATATGGCAGTGACTATTTTGTCGCGAAGAACTCTCTTAAGGCTTTTTTGATGAAATGAATTAATTAAGTGAAAATGATTTAAAGAGGAATAGTTGGGTTTATATAAGAAACATGCTATCAATATTCCACAATAAGCGATCCCGACAGAAGTAGCCGTATGTTTCAAAAACTCGGATAAATCTCTTGAATCAGTATGATGCAGAAGATAAATAGCAGGATCTAACCATTGGGCTAAAATATCTGAATCTTGATTGAAATCAAGATCTCTAGGAATTCCTATGGATCCAATTAGAAAAGTAAATAAACCCAATATACATATTGGAAATAACATAGTATTGTCTGATTCATAAGGATAAGAAGGATAAGAAAATTGGGGTTTATTCTCAAACTTCTCATCAATTGGTAAAAAGTGCAAATTTCGGTTAATTCCCTTTGAATCCCCTTTTCCCCATAGAGATATTGCCTCAGGGGGGCTCTTTTTTTTTCCACTATAATTTTGAAAACGAACGTTTAAATGTCCTTCAAAGGTAAGTAAATAAATCCGAAACATATAAAATGCGGTTAATCCCACTGTGGCCCAAGCTATTAGGGCAAAAATTGGCGAATACAGCAAGCTATCGTTAAGAATTTCATCTTTGGACCAAAAACAAGCAAGAGGCGGAATACCACAAAGGGAAAATGTACCTAATAAAAAAGCACCTTTGGTAATTGGTACGTGTTTTGTTAAACCGCCCATAAGAACCATATTCTGACTTTTAGCTGGAGAATAACCAACAATAGTCTCCATTGAATGAATAACAGATCCAGATGCTAAAAATAATAAAGCCTTGGTATAAGCATGAGTAATCAAATGAAATAAAGCACTTCGATAAGACCCGATACCTATAGCTAACATCATATAACCTAATTGAGACATTGTGGAATAAGCTAAACCTCTCTTAATGTCTTGTTGACCAAGAGCTAAAGTAGCCCCTAATAAAACTGTAATTATTCCTATCAAGGAGATGAAATACATTATGTAAGGTATACTTATGAAAATAGGAAGAAGCCGAGCTACAAGAAAAATTCCCGCTGCGACCATAGTAGCAGCATGGATAAGAGCTGAAATCGGAGTAGGGCCCTCCATGGCATCCGGTAACCAGACATGGAGGGGAAATTGCGCGGATTTTGCAATTGCACCGGCAAATAATAGCACAGCACATAAAGTAATAAATAAAAAATTGACCTCATTGCTCGAAATTAAGTTCTTGAATATTTCGAATAACTCCCGAAATTCGAAACTGCCTGTTATCCAATAAAAACCTAAAATTCCTAATAATAAACCAAAATCCCCTACACGATTAGTTACAAAGGCTTTTTGACAAGCATTTTCCACACCGGGTCGTGTAAACCAAAACCCTATTAATAGATAGGAACATAGTCCAACCAATTCCCAAAAAATATAAATTTGTATAAAATTAGAACTAGTAACTAATCCCAACATGGCAGCACTGAAAAAACTCATATAAGCAAAAAATCGCAAATATCCTTGATCATGAGCCATATAACTATCACTATAGATAAGAACCAGAATTCCAACAGTAGTAATTAATATTGACATAATAGAAGTCAGTGGGTCTATCAAGTAACCGAATTCTAAAGAAAAATCATTATTGATTATCCAAGACCAGACATATTGATAGATGGAACCCCTATTTATTTGCTGAATAGAGAGATCGATTGAAAATGCCATGACTATACTTAACAAGAAAACACTCTGAAAAGACCACATACGACGAAGATTTTTTGTTACTGTCGGAAAAAGAAGAAGTCCTGCTCCTATTAACATAGGAACTGTAAGGGGAACAAAAGGTATGATCCACGCATATTGATATGTTTGTTCCATAAATTTAGTCTTAATTTCTTAATTAATTATTTGCGATTCATCTGATTTTACCTCTTTTGAAAAGAGTCAATAAAAAATAAAAATATGTATTAACTTAAACTAAACTGAGAACTACAATAAACTTTATTGAAGTTGCTATTGTTACTTAGTCTCAGTCTGTCCTGAAAACTTTCCATTATTGAACTCAAGAAGTTACAATTGGTCAAATGATCTGAAATGGATTCATTAGCAATTTCCTTTGACTTTTCAGACAAAATCAAATTGGACTTATTTTTATTTTTCTCCGAGATTGATCTAAAGGGATTACGGCTTTTAATTTCATTAAGCAAAAGTAGGGTTCTTATCTTAAACCTTTAAATTATATGTAAAACGATGAACATAGACAGAAATAGAAATAATAAGATGAAGTTCAACTAATTTGATTTCTACATCACAGCGAATTCTCTACTATTTTCTACTATAAGATTGAATTTAATGCGAAATAAAGATTCACGAATCGTTTTTACGAATACTCTCTACAATTTTTAGAATAATATAAGAATATTAACTAAAGAATACAAAGATAGATAGTAGAAAAAACGATTCGTTTTGAGCAATAGATGTCTTTCACATCCAACTATAACCTATAATGAAGTAATTTCTTAATTCTGAAATGGCAGTTCCAAAAAAACGTATTTCGAAATCAAAAAAGCGTATTCGTAAAAACAATTGGAAAAGGAAGAGCTTTTGGACAGCATTAAAAGTTTTTTCGTTAGGAAAATCCCTTTCGACGGGGAATTCAAAAAGTTTTTTTGTAGGACAAACAAATAAAAAAACGTTGGAATAACCTGAGTCCGCTTGTTGATATAATCAAATTTAATCACTTCGTCTTTAAATTGATTGATATGATTTCTATTTATATTTCTTAGTTAATTATAGAACTAGGAAATCTAATTTACCTCGTTCTTCTCTCTTATAATATTAGAATATGAAATCCAATATTTATTAATATTTACTGACGTAAAAAAGAATCGGTTCCCAAACATCATTTCGAAAGTGGGAAGTCTTATTTATGACCTATTTGTTTGTGACATGGAACACCCTAAATAACACTCTAAAAATATTAAAAAGAATAAAAATTTCTTTTTACTTGCCTTTTGACATCTAAAAAGGGGGTGGGTATTAAGATTTTTCGTTTTACTTTAAAAGTTAAGGAATCGTTTCAACTTTTTGATTACTTTTTAATGAAACCTTTTTTATTTTAGATAACTTTTTATAATTTGATATGAATTATTATCTCAATACTCAAGATTAGCTTATAATAAATATCAACAAAAGACCGAAAATTTTCAAATAAAAGAATAAAAGGAAAATAATCAAATGAGTATATCTGCATAATCGGTTCATTTTGAGTGTAGGTGGGTTTCTTTCTATTTTCTATTTTGTGTTCATTGATAAAATTCATTTTTTTGTTTTGATTTCACAATTCAAAACAAAAAAATGAAAACCAACATTTTTGTTTTGAATTCGACCCCCTAGTTACGGGTAAAACTATCTAAAATTACCAGACCAGGCGCGTCAAAAAGAAACGAAAATCCTAAGTATTAAGTTAAATAAACAAAGACTCTCAACTAAAAAAATGAACCTTCAAATTCTTATTTGAACAAATTTTGATGTATAAAATGAAACCGTTCATAAAAAATAATGTACTGAATTTCCTTTTGGAATCTTGACGATTGCTTATTCATAGCTTATAATTAGAATTAGACTATTATGGGTACAAGACACGCCGCCATGGTGAAATTGGTAGACACGCTGCTCTTAGGAAGCAGTGCTAGCGCATCTCGGTTCGAGTCCGAGTGGCGGCATACCGTCTTTTAAAAAAAGAAAATAGACCTTATAATCTTATAAGTAATTCAATTCTGGATTTCCTTTTTGAATTTTTTATTATGTAATTGGGGGGCTAGACTCTTCTCTTCTTTGTTTAAGTTTTTTTTATGATATTTTCAACCTTAGAGCATATATTAACTCACATTTGCCTTTCGATCGTTTCAATTTTACTTACAATTCATTTGATAATCTTTTTAATCGACGAAATAGTCAAACTATATGATTCATCAGAAAAGGGCATGTTAGTAACTTTTTTCTGTATAACAGGATTATTAGCTACTCATTGGATTGATTCGGGACATTTTCCACTAAGTGATTTATATGAATCCTTAATTTTCCTTTCATGGAGTTTAGCTCTTATTCATATCATTCCGTATTTCACAAAAAATACAAAATTTTTAAGCACAATAACCAGCCCAAGCGCTATTTTTACCCAGGGTTTTGCTACTTCAGGTCTTTTAACAGAAATACATAAATCTTCAATATTAGTACCCGCTCTTAAATCCGAGTGGTTAATAATGCACGTAAGTATGATGATATTGGGCTATGCAGCTCTTTTATGCGGATCTTTATTATCAGTAGCACTTCTGGTCATTACATTTCGAAAAAACGGAAAGCTTTTTTCGAAGAGTAATGAGTTTTTAAACGAGTCATTTTTCTTTCGTGAAAATGTTTTTCAAAATACTTCTTTTTTTTCGGCTAAGAATTATTATAAGACCCAATTAAGTCAACAATTGGATTATTGGAGTTATCGGGTTATTAGTCTAGGATTTCTCTTTTTAACCATAGGAATACTTTCGGGAGCAGTGTGGGCTAACGAAGCGTGGGGATCGTATTGGAGTTGGGATCCAAAAGAAACTTGGGCATTTATTACTTGGATCGTATTCGCAATTTATTTGCATACTCGAACAACTAGAAATTTGCAGGGTGCCAATTCCGCAATTGTGGCATCTATAGGCTTTTTTATAATTTGGATATGCTATTTTGGAGTCAATCTAGTAGGAATTGGTCTACATAGTTATGGTTCATTTCCATCAACATTTAATTGAATTCAAAAAATATTCTTACAAATCTAAGAGAGTGCAACATATAATAATATAATAAAATATAATAATATAATAAAAAAAGATATTAAATATAAAATTCGAAATAATAAAACTTTGTTTGAATTAGCACGCATACCGTGTGAATCAATACAATATTTGATTCACACGGTACGCGAGCGATTTCATTTTATTGTTTTTACTTAACTTAAAAGAAGAAAAAACCTTCCTTTGTACACCGAGCATTTTTTTTGAACTTTTTTAAACATAGGATTTTATTTTATTTATAAAACCTGTCGATAAAAAAAATTAGATAGAATAGCTTCGACCTTATCAACTGATAGTGAAAGAACGAAATCGGGGTATATACCAATACCTATTACGGGTAACAAAATGGAGATGGAAACAAATAACTCTCGCGGTCCAGAATCAAAAAAAGAAGAGTTTGGGGTATTAAATAGCTTGTATCCATAGAACATCTGGCGTGACATAGATAATGAATAAATAGGAGTTAATATCATTCCAATTGCCATTAGAAAAGAAATTAGTATTTTTGCCATTAAAAGATATTTTTTGCCGCTAATTATTCCAAAAAAGACTAGCAATTCGGCAACAAAACCGCTCATACCGGGTAATGCAAGGGAGGCCATTGAAAAGCTACTGAACATCATAAATATTTTGGGCATTTGAATAGCTATTCCGCCCATTTCGTCAAGATAAACAAGCCGTATTCTATCATAAGTTGTGCCCGCCAAGAAAAAAAGTGCAGCACCAATAAATCCATGAGAAATTATTTGTAAAAGAGCTCCATTAAGTCCTGTATCGGTTATAGAACCAATTCCTATAATTATAAAACCCATATGAGACACGGAGGAATAGGCTATTCGTTTTTTTAAATTCCGTTGTCCAAGAGATGTTAAAGCTGCATAGATCGTTTGTATTGTGCCTGCTATCACCAAGTAGGGAGAAAATATAGAATGGGCGTGAGGTAATAATTCCATATTGATTCGAATCAATCCATATGCTCCCATTTTTAATAAGATTCCCGCTAGAAGCATACAAGTACTGTAATGCGCTTCTCCGTGGGTATCAGGTAACCATGTATGTAGGGGTAAAATAGGTAATTTGACAGCAAAAGCAATAAAAAATCCAATATAGAATATTATTTCTAAAGCCGCAGGGTATGACTGATTTACTAATATTTCAAAATTGAATGTTGGTTCATTCGAACCATAAAAAGTAAGACCTAAAACTCCCAGTAATAGAAAAATGGAACCTCCCGCCGTATACAAAATAAATTTTGTAGCTGAGTAGAGACGTTTCTTCCCCCCCCACATGGATAGAAGTAGATAAACGGGAATTAATTCCAATTCCCACATTATGAAAAAAAGTAAAAGGTCGCGTGAAGCAAATAATGCTATTTGACCACTGTACATTGCTAACATGAGGAAATGGAATAATCGAGAATCACGAGTAATTGGCCAGGCCGCTAAAGTAGCTAAAGTAGTTATAAATCCTGTCAATAAAATAGGGCCTACAGAAAGTCCATCTATTCCCAATCTCCACTGGAAATAAAAAAAATTGATCCATTTATAAGTCTCTACAAGTTGGATTAATGGATCGTCCGTCTGGAAATGATAACAAAATGCATAAGTCGTTATAAGGAGTTCTAAAATACATATACACATTGTATACCACCTAATGACCCTATTTCCTTTATGGGGAAGAAAGAAAATGATGCAACCCGCAAATATTGGAAAAACGACAATTATTGTTAACCAAGGAAAAAAATTCATGGTAAAGACAAGATACACTTGGACCACAAAACCCATGCTCGAAAATAAAAATATTTTTATTTTCGAGCATGGGTTTTCAGTAAAAAAATGAAAAGGATTCCAGTATAATTTTCTGGAACATATCAATAAGCTAGACCCATACTGCGAGTTGTTTCATGCCATAAATAAACTCGGACACTCAAGAAATCTGTTGGACAAGCGGATTCGCATCTCTTACAACCAACACAGTCCTCTGTTCTTGGAGCAGAAGCAATCTGTTTAGCCTTACATCCGTCCCACGGTATCATTTCTAATACATCGGTAGGGCAAGCTCGGACACATTGAGTACATCCTATACATGTATCATAAATCTTTACGGAATGTGACATTGGATCTATACATTTCGGAACGTCATAAATTTTCGATCTAGTAACCTTATAAACGAATCAGTTTTTTAGATACCAGATGAATCAATGAGTTATCAGAATTTTTGTAATCAATCTACTTCCGGATTGGTTTAGGAGAGAGGGCTAAAATACTTCGATTTCTTATGTTTTTACAAACATGATCATACCTTAATGTAGCAAACCTGCTAATTCTAATCAATTTATCAACATAAATATAGAATTTAGATGATTAATACTAATTATTTAACAAATTTGATTGATCGATACGAGTTGATTTTCTGTTCCGATAAATTGAGGAAACAATAGCCAGCCCAATAGCTGCTTCAGCAGCTGCAATAGCTATACTAAAAATTGAGAAAATGTCTCCCCTTAATTGACGATTATCAAAAAAATAAGCAAATGTTACCAAATTCATATTAGTTGCATTAAGTATAAGTTCAAGACACATAAGAGCTCTAACCATATTTCTACTTGTGATCAATCCATAGATACCGATAGAAAATAAATAGGCACTCAACACAAGGGCATGTTCGAGCATCATTAAAAAACTCCTTATCAATCTTGACTTGTTTCAATATGAAACAACAATTCAACCAATTGACTACCATATAACAAATATGTAATCAAAAAATTTATTGGTAATAGGTTGACTTCACGTTTCGATTTTGGATTTAATTTAGATTTATACAGGAAAAAAATAGAAGGAAAATGAATGGGATAAAAGTTTGATTTGAATTCTTTTAAAATTGGAATCTAAATTTCTTATTGACGAGCTACAATAATTACACCTATTAGAGCAACGAAAAGAATTATTGAAATGAGTTCAAATGGAAGAAAAAAATCTGTTGATAAATGAATTCCAATTTCTTGACTATTGCTTATCAAATCTTGTTCTATAATCTGGTTCGACCGTGTCGTCCAAATAATACCGTACCATGACGTATCTAGAATAGTTGAAATTAGTGAAATAAAAATACTTATACAAACAAGTGAAGTAATGCCATCTCCAAGGGTCCAAAGAGGAAAATCATTGTAATATTCTGAACCATTCAAGAACATCACAGCAAAAAGGATTAAAATATTTATAGCTCCTACATAAATGAGTAGCTGTGCAGCAGCTACAAAATAGGAGTTAGATAGAATATACAATAACGATATACAAACAAGAACCAATCCCAAAGAAAAAGCCGAATAAATTGGATTGGGAAATAATACTACTCCTAGACCCCCTAATATAAGACCTAATCCTAGAAAAACTAAAAGAAAATCATGTATTGGTCCAGGTAAATCCATTTTTTATAAATTCTAAAAAAAAAATATAAATCGAAGAATTTCGTGATTTTATTGACCTGACCAGGAAAAAGAAGTCCCATTCTTTATTCATTGAAAGAATCGTTTTAAAAATGTCTATTTTTAGAAAATGTAATTCATTTTGAAATCATTATTTTGACTAGTTACTAGAACAATAATCTCAACATAGAAATCAATTTTCTAGCCAAATTCACCTACGGGTCTCACTGACTAATCACTAGGTTGAATTGACTAAGCAAAAAAATATCATTCTTTATAGACCCAAACTGAGCTTAGTAATTAAGAATTTTTTTTTGAATCAAGAGTTTATTCAGTTTTGATTTGAGGTAAATTTGAAATTGTTCGAATTGTATAATCCTCAATTACTGACATTGGTAATCGACCCAAAGCAATTTGATTATAATTTAATTCATGCCGATCATAAGTAGAAAGTTCATATTCTTCAGTCATCGATAAACAATTTGTTGGACAATATTCAACACAATTACCGCAAAATATACAGAGTCCAAAATCAATACTGTAATTAAGCAATCGTTTCTTACGAATATCTGTTTCCAATTGCCAATCAACAACGGGTAAATTTATAGGACATACACGAACACATACTTCACAAGCAATGCATTTATCAAATTCAAAATGGATTCGGCCTCGAAAGCGTTCTGATGTGATCAATTTTTCATAGGGATATTGAATCGTTACAGGTAAACGATTTGCATGGGACAGGGTAATCATAAAACCTTGACCGATATACCTGGCAGCTCGTATTGTTTGTTGACCATAATTCGTGAGTTCATTTACCATCGGGAACATATCTTGAATATCTATAAAAAATTTTATACTTGTTTCTTTCTCTTGTTTGAGGTAAGTCTTCAATATAGAAGATTATATTCTTTTACAGTGAAAGAAGTTGAGATGAAGTTGTTAATAATAGATTACCTAGAGAAATAGGTAAAAGAAATTTCCATCCAAGATTTAATAGTTGGTCAATTCTCAGCCTTGGTAAAGTCCATCTTGTTGCAATAGAAATGAACAAGAACAAAAAGGTTTTAGCTAATGTAATAACAATACTTACTATTGTTCCAAAGACTTTCCACTTTTTAGTTATATCAAAGACAAATATGTATGGAATAGAAAGATTCCAACCCCCTAAGTAAAGAACTGTTACAAATAATGAAGAAATTAGTAGATTCAGATAGGAAGCAACGTAAAATAAACCAAATTTGATGCCTGAATATTCGGTTTGATATCCCGCTACTAATTCTTCTTCTGCTTCTGGTAAATCAAAAGGTAATCGCTCACACTCAGCTAGAGAAGAAATTAGAAAAATAATAAACCCTATTGGTTGACGCCACAAATGCCACCCCCAAAAACCATATTTTGATTGTGCTTCAACTATATCAACTGTACTTGAACTGTTAGATAATCATAGTCGATGATAACAGAAATGGAATCATCGCTATTCCAGAACCGTACATGAGATTTTCACCTCATACGGCTCCTCAGAAGTCACAAATAAATCTAAGGACCTTCCATATTAATTATCTTGATATGGTATAGAGTCAAAATCTATTCTAAGAAAATAGATTCTAAGGTCCCGAATTAGACCAATGGAATTCTGTCTGCTATATAAATAAGTGCTTTGGAATTGATCTCAATCTTTTAAAAATTTTCATTCGTCTTTGTTGATTAATAACTTCATCTTTCAATAAAACAAAAAAATATGTTTTGTTTGTAGCAATATCACCTAGACATTTCAACCTCACATTTTCTTCAATTACGAAAATTAAGTATTTCCTTTGTTGATCAATTGGAATAAAGATTTTCTCTTTCAAAATTCCAAATAAAATTAAAAGGGTGGGATTTTTTTATTTCCTATGCCGCTAGATTTGATCTCTTTATTTTATTTGGAATTTGATTTTTTATTTCGCTCCGATTCTTCTTTCTCAGAAATAAGGGGACTTGGCCCAAAGTAAAAGATTACTTCGTTCTTAATAGTTATTTTATTAATCGGTGAATAGGAGGATACTCTGGATCGGGATCGTGGGGAGTACTTCTTGATCATTTCTACAAACGTAAAGTCCCGATTTGAATTCCTTCTATGTAGAGAAATATCCTGTTGGATAACTTACAGAATCTCCATTACAAATCCTTTGTGTATCTTGGTCTTCCTACCCATGCCACCCATTTTTTAAACCTCCCGTTATGGAAAAAAATATAGGCTATATAGATAGTCAAAACTCCATACAGTTGATCTTTGAAACCCGCTTCCGGTTTTGATGACGAATCTACCTGGGGGTAATTGGACTCTATTTTTTATGTTTGTATTTTTCACTTTATTCTTGTACATAGGAAATGAGACTCAACCCTTTATACTGCAAAATTCTAAGCCGTTTTCTTTCACTCATATAACTATCTAGTTTCCGTCATCAACCCCAAGAAGATGAAAAAAAGAGAATCAATAGAAACATAAAAATAGCAAACATACGAACAAAAAAATACAAAAAAGAAAAACAGAAATCAAAGTAAAGCTAAAAAAATTTCTAAATTAGAAATAAGAAACTAGAACAAAAAAATATCTATAGTTTATATTGTATAAGTTTTTTTTGCTTGCTTTATTCCTAGCAAAAAAAGAACTTGCATAAACATCTTTTTTGTACCTCAGTAAGTATAAGGGAAAAAATTATAATCAATCATAGGGGTGGAAGTAAAAACTACAAGAACGCATAGAATTTTTTTAGACCTCATCGAATCACACGTAGAGAAATTGATAATACACATAGAGCTAAGGGTATTTCATAACTAATTGATTGAGCAACTGCTCGTAGACCACCTAAAAAGGAATATTTATTATTTGATCCATATCCGGACATAAGAAGTCCGATGGGACCAATACTTGAAACGGCGAGCCAGAAAAAAACCCCAATATTAAGATCGGCTAAAACAAGCTTATAACCAAAAGGAATTACTAAATAACTTAAAAAAACCGATATGACTGCTATGGATGGTCCCATACTGAATAAGCGAGTATCTCCCCGAGATGGAAGAAGGCTTTCTTTTAAAAGAAGTTTTATACCATCTGCTAAAGCTTGAAGAATTCCTAAAGGACCCGCATATTCGGGGCCAATACGTTGTTGTATTCCTGCAGATATTTCCCTTTCTAACCAAACAATGACTAGTACACCCAGTGTGATTCCTAATACGATAGTCAAAATAGGCGCAAGTATCCATACGATCCCATAGACTTCTTTTGCGGATTCCAATCTTAAAAAGGACTGGATAACCTGTATTTTTGTTGTATAAATTCTCATTTCAACGATCAACTTCTCCCATAATGATATCTATGCTACCTAGTATCGTCATAATATCAGCCAATTTCATTCTTTTAACTAACTGAGGAAGAATTTGCAAATTGATAAACCCTGGTGGTCGAATTTTCCATCTCCAAGGAAAAACGCTTTGATCTCCTATCAAAAAAATTCCCAATTCTCCCTTTGGAGCTTCGACTCTCACATAAAGTTCTTGCTTCGATAATTCAAAAACTGGAGAGGTTTTTTTAGCAATGAATCGATATTCAAAATCATTCCATTGGGGATCTTTTACTCTATCAAAACGTCGGATTTCTAAATTCTCAAAGGGTCCCCCCGGAATTCCTTCCAGCGCCCGTTGAATAATTTTTATGGATTCTTCCATTTCACCGATTCTTACTAAATAACGAGCTAAGGAATCCCCCTCTTTTTGCCATTGAACCTCCCAAGCAAATTCGTCGTAACACTCATACTGATCGATTTTACGAAGATCCCATTCTATTCCGGAAGCTCGTAGCATTGGTCCGGATAAACCCCAATTTAGTGCTTCTTCTGCCCCAATAGTGCCTATGCCTTCAACTCGTTCTAAAAAAATGGGATTCTGCGTAATAAGGTTTTGATATTCAGCAACCCCTGTTAAAAAATAATTGCAAAAATCCAAACATTTATCTATCCAGCCATGGGGTAGATCAGCAGCTACTCCCCCGATACGAAAAAAATTATGCATCATTCGCATACCGGTGGCAGCTTCGAATAGGTCATATATCAACTCTCTTTCGCGAAAAATATAGAAGAAAGGGGTCTGCGCCCCAATATCCGCCATAAAAGGACCAAGCCATAACAAATGGGAAGCTATACGACTTAACTCCAACATAATGACTCTGATATAGCTAGCTCTTTTAGGTACTTGAATATTGCCCAATCGTTCAGGTCCATTTACGGTTATTGCTTCCGTAAACATAGTAGCTAAATAATCCCAACGTGTGACATAGGGCAAATATTGTATAATTGTTCGGTTTTCCGCAATTTTCTCCATACCTCTGTGTAAATAACCCAATATAGGTTCGCAGTCAATAACATCTTCACCATCTAGAGTAAGGATGAGTCGAAGAACACCATGCATTGATGGGTGGTGAGGCCCCATATTGACTATCATGAGGTCTTTTCTTGTAGCTGGTGCAGTCATAAATTTTTTACCGATTCGTTCTTCCATGTCATTCTTCCATGAATTGCTGAATGTGAAAAGAGGTTCATCAAAATTTAAACGAAACGAATAAGTTAAAAACAAATGACTTCTCAAATTGAAAATTAATGAGTTTTTATCTCTCGAATACCCAATTTCTCAATTAATTCTTTATAACCTACTTTATTTTTTTTTAACAAATAAGCTAGTAGCCGTTGACGTTTTCCCAACATTTTCTGCAAACCTTTCTGAGATAAATAGTCTTTTTTGTGCAATTTTAAATGGGAAGTAAGTCTCCGTATCTTATTGGTGAAATTGAATATTTGAAATTCAACGGACCCTCTGTTTTCTTTGTTTTCTTCTTGAGAAATAACTGAAATTGATAAGTTTTTTACCATAAAAGAATTTATCCCCCTTCCCTGATATGGATTTTAACGAATTTTATTGATCAATAAAAATAATGCCAATAATTTGAATTATATAGAATAAATTGCTTTCTGAACTCCTAAGTTTATCCATTCCAAATAAATTGAAAATCCTATTTTGAATTCAGATTAAGAATATCATATATTTTTGTATTCACAAAAGTGAATCAATTAGACCTAAAATGAAAATGAAGAATATTCTTTGGATTCATTTCGAGGTCTAATTGATACGCTATATCCTCTATCCATTTAGGTTCGAATGAGGTATTAAGATAAGGCATGTGCGCATTTATTTTCTGTCAGATCCCCTGCTACAGGGTATGTAGCAGGAGTACTATCAACGAATTTTCAATGGTAGATACATACGGATCCTTAAGATACTGAAACGACTGCCATTATTAGTATCAAACCAATAACGATTCATACAAGCTAAATCTTCCAATCGATAATTGGGCCAAAGAAAAAACTTTAATTGAATTAATTCATTTTTCTCCTTATTACGAGGGTTCCTTTCATCCCAAAATTGACTACAGTTTTGTACCCCATTTTCGTTGCAAAATACAGAATTGGTATCCACGCCATTCCAATTGTTTGAATTGAAACAAGTTAAAATTCTCAATTCTCTACGACGTCTAGACGATAAAATATTTTCAAGAACAAGCGCATCAAAATGATTGTTCTCTCTAGCTCGAATTATTCTATGTTTTCGGTATTGTTCATTAGTTTGGTGTTTACTCTTATGAACCAACGAAATACCTACAGTTTGATACATAAGAAATTGCCCATTGTTTTTTACAGACATCCGAAGGGGCTCGATAAATATTCCACTAGTTTCGAACAATTCTATAACACCCAAATTCATCTGAAACCCCGTCATTAGATTCAAATTCAATTTTCTCCTTTGAATGGACGATAAAGTCATTTTTTTTGGATTTGTCAGTTTAAGCATGAAAAAAGATATCCGCAGATAGTTCAAAAGGTATTGATTTAAAATATCATCCCATTTCAATTGAAAAACCAATAGATAGTTAAAGAGGAACTCTTCTTCCCTGCTCAGCTTCTTTTTGGTTTCTTTTGGATCTTTTTCTTTTTCATCCATGTTTTTATTTTGACTATCAGTTTGACTTTTATTTTGACTATCAGTTTGACTTTTATTTTGACTATCAGTTTGACTTTTATTTTGACTATCAGTTTGACTTTTATTTTGACTATCAGTTTGACTTTTATTTTGACTATCAGTTTGCCTTTTATTTTGACTATCAGTTTGCCTTTTATTTTGACTATCAGTTTGCCTTTTATTTTGACTATCAGTTTGCCTTTTATTTTGACTATCAGTTTGCCTTTTATTTTGACTATCAGTTTGCCTTTTATTTTGACTATCAGTTTGCCTTTTATTTTGACTATCAGTTTGCCTTTTATTTTGACTATCATTTTGACTTTGATTCAAATTGAAAAGAAGTAATTCGCTTGGTATAATCCACGGTTTCTTTTTATATACCTCAAAAAGCCGCACAAATTCTGGGAAGAACCAAGGGTCCAGATCCGAGATGGGACGATTTAGTATTTGTTCATTCATTCCCATCCAATCAAAAAAAGAATTTTGAGAATTGGATCGATTGATTTCTGGATTTTGATTGATTTCTGGATTTTGATTGATTTCTGGATTTTGATTAATTTCTGGATTTTGATTAATTTCTGGATTTTGATTGATTTCTGGATTTTGATTAATTTCTGGATTTTGATTGATTTCTGGATTTTGATTAATCAGAAGATAAAAAAGGTCTTTTTCTTTTTCTTTTTGTTTTTTTTTATCAATTGGGTCAATTAATTGATAATTATTAGGCCCAATTGGAGTATTTTGACTGCTGCCGGTATTGACCGCGATCCAGGACTGAATATCCCCTTTTTTTCTAAGACAAAAATGGAGTTTTTCCCAATTAAAATATTTGCTATCGATATTTTTTTGAATGTTGTAATAATAATTATAAGAAAACGCTTGCCTTTTAGTGGTTTTTCTATAAATAACCGAGTCATCATTAATTTCAGAATTAATGAATTGATATGATAAAAGATCATATCTATAGCATTTTTTAATTTTCATTTGAAAATTATCTTTTTGATTCGATAATGAGTTATGACTTTTTTCTTTCTTGTAATGACTTAATAGGTCTTTTCCACATGAATTTAAATATTCTTTTTTAGACCTACGATCTACCCTATTTCTCCATTTTTCTTTTTGTGCCATTAAGCTAGACCAAACAATCTGAGGTAAATCGTATTGAGAATTCCCTCTTAACCAATTTTTCCATTGACTCGTTCTAGACCGCTTCTGAGATAAATCGTATTGAGAATTCCCTCTTAACCAATTTTTCCATTGACTCGTTCTAGACCGCTGAAGTTTCTTTTCAGACTGAAATATTCCTTGTGTTCGAAGGGAGTCCTTTATTTTAGTTTTAAGGAAGAAAGATGTTTCATGATGTTGAAGAACGGATCTTAATTTACACAAGTTCAAAACCCCGGTTTGCGATATTTTGTAAAATACATATGCTTGTGACAAGTTGGATAAATCATAAAAAATATCTGAATTTTTCTTAGAACTATTAATGTATTTATCGATCAAATTTTTTGTTGATTCAACAAAGAATTGTGTCTTAAGTTGGTAAATATTACTTTTATATAAAAAAATATCGTTATATAGTCTTTGAATGAAAAATTTTAGAAAATAATGAAATTTACATATTAATCGATTTTTTCTTATTTTGACTATTTGCCAAATATTTTTTGACAACTCTAATCGAGAATTTTTTTTGTAAAGACTACTATCTAGTTCTAGAGTGACTTTTTTTTTCTCTTCGTTAATTCTTTCTATTTGATTTTGGATTCTACTTATTCTATCAGTCATATCTTGCATTTTGGTTTCGATCAGTGAAGAATGTGTCCAATCTGGTTGAATTTTTTCAATTTGACTAAACGATTCATTAATTATCTGGTTGTTGATTCTATAATCTTTTTCTTTTGCCATTTCACTTATTTCTCTCGATCTAAATAATCCAATTGGATTACCTTTGGAGAGTTCTTTTTTTATTTTGTTAATAAAAATAAACGGAATCTTCGGGTTTATTGTTCTTGTTTCTTTTGAAACTTTTTCAAATAATTGGATTTTTTCTTTTAAAACTCTTTTAGCTGTAATCTTTTTATATTTTCCAATTATTTTTTCGAGTTCCTTCAAAACGGGCTCAAAAAAGGAAGGTGTTTCTCGGGGAGAACCAAATGGATGGTCTGTTTCCATTCCCCAAACCGTTAAAAAACAAAAGTCATCATCAGAAGTTTGCGGTTGGGGTACGTGCCAAGGTTTCAGACGAAACGGAAATACAATTTTGATCTGAATACCTTCCTCCAACCAATTTTCCGGAAGTCCTTTTTCTGTTTCGATGAACGGAATACCATTATAACTACACTTAATATGAACTTCTCTCTCCCATTCCTGCCAATCCTGAGACCATTCAGAAGTTTGCAATAATAGTATACGTACAATATTTTTGCCGATTATCAATGAAGGTAATAGAATCTCTTTTCTAAGAATTGATTGGGTTATTAAGAACAAACCCCTTATTGTTGGAAGAAATGGCAAACAACCCCAGGTGTCCTCTATCTCTAATCGTTGTTTTTCCTCTCGTCGTTTATTTGCCTCTCGTTGTTTATTTTCCTTTTTTTGTTCTCTTTTTGTTTGTTCGTCTGTCGACTCTAAAATCCTGATCCCATTTCCCGCTGACCACCTTCTCAAAATTCGTTTAAGGTGAACCGGGCGGGGGATAGCAAAAGAAAATAAGTTTTTTTTCCTGTCAAAAAAGAGAGGGGAATGTACATTTCCTTCAAACAGTCCCTCAATAACTATTTTACGCCTTTGAGCTCGCACAGAGCCTTTGACTACGCCCCTCCGAAAATCGGATTGATTCGAATATCGTGGCACAGTTATCGGATTTAACTCTTTTTTAACTTGAGTATCTTTATCTTTGAGATTCTCATCTTTAGTATCTTTATCTTTGAGATTCTCATCTCTAGTATCTTTATCTTTGAGATTCTCATCTCTAGTATCTTTATCTTTGAGATTCTCATCTTTAGTATCTTTATCTTTGAGATTCTCATCTCTAGTATCTTTATCTTTGAGATTCTCATCTTCTTGAAAATCCTCACAAAGCACTACAAATACCACCTGTCGTGAACGAATTTCATGATCGTCTGGAGCAGTTTCGTACTCCGATAGTTGTTCGAATTCGCTGATTAATTTGTATGACCATCGGGGGACTTTTTTACTGATTTCTTTTATTTCATCAGAAAAGTTTTCATCAGAAAAGTTTTCATCAGAAAAGTTTTCATCAGATTTTTTGATAAAGTTTTCATCAGATTTTTTGATAAAGTTTTCATCAGATTTTTTGATAAAGTTTTCATCAGATTTTTTGATAAAGTTTTCATCAGATTTTTTGATAAGGATACCCTGAAGCCGATTTAGCATAACTGTCTCTCTCGAATTTTGGATCGAAGTCTTTGAAGGCGAAAGATTTTTTTTTCTTCTTCCCCGGTATGGCCCTTTTAATAAAGGATCATGCATTGGGGGTAAGTATTCTTGTTTAGTCTCATCATTGTGTATACATAATCGAGTTCTTGTTTCAAGTATCCCCACTGCCTTGTCTATATTGTTAATTCGATTTAAAAAATCATTTTTCAGATTATTCAGTTTTTGTTTGTTTCTAGAACCCCAACTATTGTCCAATTCATTAGAAAGAGTTTTTTCTAGTGACAACAAGGGGATTTTGCTTTTTATGATTTCCCAAAAAGTTGACAAACTTATTGGATGGGTAAAAGATATTCTTTCTTTTCCATCACTTTGGTGTGTGTCAAAAAAATATTGTGACA